AATATCATATCTTTCGTGACATAGAAATAGAAAAAATATATATATATGGAAATAAACTGCGTCCAATAGGATTTGAACCTATACCAAAGGTTTAGAAGACCTATGTCCTATCCATTAGACAATGGACGCTTTTCACTCCAATTTTCATATTTCTTGTTCGGAAAAATAGTTGAAAGAATTCCAAGAATTTAGTATTCAAGTCAATGATGCATTACATTAATTCGATTCATTCAATTTTTTTATTTAATATTTTAATAATATTAATATTTCATTTTTAGAATATTAAAGATTATAACGATAAAGTAAAAGCGGGTAGCGGGAATCGAACCCGCATCGTTAGCTTGGAAGGCTAGGGGTTATAGTCGACGTTGATTCATCATTTTTAACGTCTCTAATTCAAAACTGAACGTGAAACTTTGGTTTCATTCAGCTCCTTTATGGAAGATGGATAAATTCCCAGATTCAGACATGAACGAAATAAAAAAATCCGACCCATAACGTCTATGTCAGCTTTTATGTCTAAATCTATTCAGAACAACCCGCTTTCTAGACGATCCCTATAGAAAGGAGGGGGTTTATATTCTAACAATCTTTCTAGTTACTTCGTTCTCTACTTCTATTTGAAAGAATCCTTAGGAAAAGTATTTTGTTTCCACCGAGCTAAAACAATTTATCGATGTCTTTAGTAAACCAAAGACATTGTTTAATAGCTGTTTTGCTTCAATTCCCCCTATCGAAATGAAAAATTGAAGATTTAGTTACGATTAGAAATACACTTTTTATCTTTATCCATGGGTCCTTTACTCATACTCATTCAATTGGAAGTATTTATCCAATAAAAAAAATTATGTTTCGTAATCTCATAATCCAATTTTTCAATTTAAAATTGATTCTTGGATACAAATCACGAGAATGTATATTCTTCCTCGAATTTTTCATTGAGAGGTAAAGGATTCAATCCTTTTAAGAACTAAAGTTTTTGTTCGGAATGAATATTAATCAAACCGAAAGACCCTTTAACTATATAAGGGGTTATAGAACGAATCACACTTTTACCACTAAACTATACCCGCTACAATCCGATTATTGTATATAAATGGACCTTTTGTCGACCCTAATCAAAACTAAAACAAAAGATCAGAAAAGAATCATGAAAACTAGAGCGTTTACCTTTTGTATCAGAGGACCTAATGAGATTAGGAAAAGGGGATTCATTTCACTTTAATAACAAAATAACTAAATAAAATAACTAAATAACAAGTGCTTTTTTGCCCGAGGTTTTGTCTCGAACTTAAGCCATAACACAAAAATGGGTTGTGGCAAGAAACGAGAGTTCCCTTTTTCTTATTTAAACCGGAATAAAAGGACTAACTAAGAAAGAAATGGCACTTTGATTCGATACCGTTTGATTATATATCATAGAAATTGAAAAGGTTCTTTTTGTTTATCGCAATAACAAGCAATTTTTTTTCTTTATTTATTTATTTTTTTCAAATTTAATAAATCTTTTGATTTATGATTTGTTGGAACAAAAGGGCGGGCCCGGCTAAGTACTGACCAGGCCGGGCCGTGGAACTAAAAAGCCCCTTCGGACGAAATCACGAAATCAAAAAATAAGAGTATATACTATGACGGGCGTTTTCAAGCCTTATTTTTTATAATGTAACATAGTATTATCCTTTTTCAATTGAGAGGAGAGATGGCTGAGTGGACTAAAGCGTCGGATTGCTAATCCGTTGTACGAGTTTTTCGTACCGAGGGTTCGAATCCCTCTCTTTCCGTTTTCATTGATGACTTGGCATTTTCTTTCGAATTTATCGCGAGCTCTTTTTTATTATATTATTTTTATTATATAGTTAAAAATTATATAGTTAAAGAAGTGGAATAGATAAAATCTTACTAATAACAGTTTAAAATCAAGCAAAGAAAACCTTATTTTTTATTCTTCACGTCCAGGATTACGTCCTGGATCATTAGACAGGAATCCGAAGATAAAGAGAGAAACAAAGAATATCACTACCGTGTAAACAAATAGTTTGAGAGTAAGCATTACACAATCTCCAAGATTTTTTTTTAGGAAAAAAGAGAATAGATTCTCCACTTTTATACCACATACCCTACCCTTTTTTATTTTGACACCAAGAAATAAAGTGGGGTGATCCGGATTTGTCGCGGTTGTACAAGAATTTCAATATTTGAATTGAGAGTGTAAGACGTATCTGATCTTATCAATTCCACGAATTTTTTTCGAATAAATCATGAATTTGTCTGGGACTTTATTAAAAATATCATCGAAAACTTACAGCAGCTTGCCAAACAAAGGCTAAGAGAAAAAAGAACAGGGGTATTACTGGCATAACATCTACAATTGGATTCAAAAAAGCGTAGGCTTCGGGCAATTTGGCGACGAAAAAACTACTGGAATAAAGAGCAGAATTAAGGTAGATACAGATCAAACTTAAAATATTAAGCATAACAAACATTTTGTTTTTGGGGATAATTGTATTTATTTTGATTGAGTTATTAATAAATTGAATCGAGTTTTTTATTATTATATTTTATTATTATAAATAGGGTATTATTGATAGACGAAAAAAAAAATGAATAAAAATAAATAAGATAGACCAAAAAACTTTCTTTGATTTGAACTCACCCAATCAAAAATCCTTCTATATCTCAAATCAAAAGAGAATAGAATAAATCATACTTTCGTACAATATCTTAATTGAATTATATGTAATGATCAATAAATTCAGTTTAATTCTATGTCTACATGTATAGTCTACATGTATAAAAATTCTAGTAATTCATTTTCGAAATAATAGATATTTAGACTGGAGTTGACGAATAACCCGTACCAATATTAGTGTTTATTAGTGTCGAATAGAAATAAATGGGGCGTGGCCAAGTGGTAAGGCAACGGGTTTTGGTCCCGCTACTCGGAGGTTCGAATCCTTCCGTCCCAGAGCATACCCCGTCTATATATATTATTATATAATGTGATCATTATATTAACATTCTATTAATATAATATATTTCTAATTTTTTTTTTGATATATATAAAATATATCATAATAAAATATATATAAAAGATTGCCTTTTCGAACAGCCTTCTGTATTAAGAGTAGAATATTGGTATAGAATGTGATTATTATTTTTTTTTTTTCATAATCCGCGGAATCATATCTTTTTCACAAATTTAATTGAGTTCAAATAACACGCAAACGATTTTACAGTATAAATATGAAAAAATAACAACATAAAATTTCTCCCTTACATCAGTGTTTTTTTATCTATCTTTTTTTAATCACAGATGGTTTAATCCAATATGAATTTCTCTCTCTCTTACTGATGATAAAAAACGAAAGGTCCTTGCTGTAAAACTTTATGTTATGCAAAATGCAAATAATTATATCGGATAGGAGATTTTTCAATCAATTCAATCTTTGTAACGAACTCCTATGAGTTCTTGGTACTTGAAGAAGTGTGAAATTGTTGAATTTATGCTACCACTATTATGTTACTTGAAGATACAGATTCAAAATAACTTGTTTCTTCGTATTATATTTATTTATTCGTGTTATATTAGTTAGAATTTAGTTAACTAATTTGATTTTTACAATAATCGAAAAATATTCTCAAATTTAGAATAATATAAATAAGAAAATAGAAATAATAAAAAAAAAATTATTTTTATAGAATTTCCAATATTAAATTCTATTAATCTCTATCCGAACTAATGATTATTCATGATTCCATAATTGAATCAATTACATATGGGTTCCAAACTGAAGGAATGTTATGGTAAAACTTCGTTTAAAACGATGTGGTAGAAAGCAACGTGCGACTTGAAGGACATGATCCGCTGTGGAGTCTTACATCCACCATTTTTTTATATATTATATAGGAATGAAAGTGCTCTTGGCTCGACATCATTTGTTCTGTTCCGCTGTAACTCTCTTTTTTGGGGGGGTATGATATAATATAATTATAATATAGTATAGGATGGAGCTCGAGTAGAAAGTATTGATTTATTTTTCAGGGGCAAGAATCTAGGGTTAGTATCAATCAATAAATTGGAACAGCTTCGTAAGTATATTTTCGATACATAAACTTAAAGGGTCCTATTCGAGAAACTTTCCAATTCAAAAGGAAAGTTTGTTGAAATTGGTAAAACTCTTTCGATCAAATCACAAGGAAAGTGTATTACGCAGGAATCAAACATTCGTATGATTCTTTGACAGAAAGAAATCACAAAAAATGGTATGTTGCTGCCGTTTTGAAAGGATTTAAAGATCACCGAAGTAATGTCTAAACCCAATGATTCAAGGCAAAGATCCTGGAACAAGGAAATACCATTTTCAATTGTCTTAACAACTAGATCAGAAAAGAATCAAAATGGATTCTAAAGAAGACAGACAATTAAAGGGTTAGAGACCGCTCAATAGATGAAATATCTAAAAGGTTTCTCTTTTGAGTTATTTCAGAGTTATCCAACTTGAGTTATGAGGGTGCAAATACGACTAATTTTCTTTTTTGTTGGGTAAGAATAAGAAAAAAAGTACTAAAATCAATAGTCTAATTAATTTGATGATTTTATTTTATGGATATATATTTGATATTGTAATTCTATACATAGACATAATTTCTAATTTTCTCGAGCCGTACGAGGGGAAAACTTCTTATACGTTTCTAGGGGGGGTATTCTTCATCTATCCCAATGAGCCATTTATCGAATCGTTGCAATTGATGTTCGATCCCGACGAGAGGGAAGAGATCTTCGGAAAGTGGGTTTTTATGATCCGATAAAGAATCAAATCTATTTAAATGTTCCTGCTATTCTATACTTCCTTGAAAAAGGCGCTCAACCTACAGGAACTGTTCATGATATTTCAAAAAAGGCGGGGGTTTTTACGGAACTTCGCCTTAATCAACAAACAAAATTCAATTAATAAAATAAATATAGAAAAAAAGATCAAGTGAATAAATAAGAAATGACGTAGAAGTAACGGGGTCTATAGACATAAAAATTTGACATTACCCCCGTTTTCGTTGGAACTCTATGAACAAAAAAAAACAAAGGACTAAATCTGCTTATTTTAGTTATTGAATAAACCTCATTTTTTTTTCTACTTCTCCCCCGTCTTCCTTAATTTAGTCTTCCACCTATATTATATAGTGCCAATCCAACACAAGTCCTTCGTTTTTTTTATATTTCAATTTAAATAATTTGAATTTGATTCATTTTAATTGATTGAAATCGGAATTGTTAGTTCGATTTAGAATTTGTTTTCTCTTTTGTATACGTATGCTTTTCTCAATATTCATATTGACAACAGTGTATCAAATAAATATAATCCGATCGTGGATAAATGGATCTATTTATCCCTGTTCCATAGATTTTATTTCATTCAAATAATAGGCTCTTATATTTTCTGTCATACAAGAAGTCTTTTTTGATTAAGATTTTAATCAATTAAACTCGATATATACTAATTAATGGATAATATAAGAGAAGAGAGACAAGAGGCGGTCTATAAATATTTGAAAATCTTTGATTTTATCCTTATTTTATCTTTTATTTGAGAATTTTTTGTATTTTCGTCGGATTTGTTCATTTTTATTATGTTCAGTTAGAGTTTTTTTTTTTCATTTTTTTTTTTAATGGTTTGATTGTGTTGTACCATTCAATTTCGTTATTTATTGGGATTCTGATTGTATCTACACATTCTAATTTGTTTATTTGGGTTGCTAACTCAACGGTAGAGTACTCGGCTTTTAAGTGCGGCTAGCATCTTTTACACATTTGTATGAAGCAACAGATTCGTCCATACCATCGGTAGAGTTTGTAAGACCACGACTGATCCTGAAAGGAATGAATGGAAAAAGCAGCATGTCGTAGGATAATTCTAAGAATATTTCATTCTTACTGAATAGGTCCAAAATCTTATTTCAATTGTTTAAATTCAATTTTTAAAAAAGAATTTTTGGGGGGGGTCGAATGAATAAATGGGTAGAGCCTTACTAGAGGTTCCAATTCTAGGGAAATAAAAAGTAACGAGCTTCTGTTCTTCATTTTTGAATGATTACCCCATCTAATTAGACGTTAAAAATATATTAGTGCTTGATGCGGGAAAAGCTTTTCCGATGAGTGGATTAGAAATTTCTTATGAGTCCTAACTATTAGCTATTCCCCCTTTATGGGGTAGAGATAAATGTGTAGAAGAAGGCAGTATATTGATAAAGAGATTTTTTTTTTCAAAATCAAAAGAGCGATTGGATTGATAAAATAAAGGGCTTCTAACTATCTTGTTATCCTATAAATGAACATAAATCTATTATATGGAAAGGGAGGGTCTGGAGAGTCCGTTGATGAGTTTGACTTGTTTCCGAGGTATCTAATTTTTTCTTACTATAATATAAATACCTTGTTTTGACTGTATCGTACTATGTATCATTTGATAACCCAATAAATCACCTATTTCTTTTCTGATTCAAATTGAATTTTAAATGGAAGAATTTCAAGGATATTTAGAATTATATAGATCTCAGCAACATGACTTCCTATACCCACTTATCTTTCGGGAGTATATTTATGCACTTGCTCATGATCGTGGTTTAAATAGATCCGTTTTGTTGGATAATGTAGGTTATGACAAGAAATCTAGTTTACTAATTATAAAACGTTTAATTAGTCGAATGTATCAACAGAATCATTTTATTATTTCCGTTAATGATTCGAATCAAAATAAATTTTTTGGGTACAACAAAAATTTGTATTCTCAAATGATATCGGAGGGATTTGCAGTCATTGTGGAAATTCCGTTTTCCCTACGATTAGTATCTTCCTTAGAGGAGACAGAAACCGTAAAATCTTATAATTTACGATCAATTCATTCAATATTTCCTTTTTTCGAGGACAAATTTCCACATTTAAATTATGCATCAGATGTACTAATACCCTACCCCATTCATCTGGAAATCTTGGTTCAAACCCTTCGCTACTGCGTGAAAGATCCCTCTTCTTTGCATTTATTACGGCTCTTTCTTCACGAGTATTATAATTGGAATACTCTTATTACTCCAAAAAAATCCATTTTTGCAAAAAGTAATCAAAGATTATTCTTGCTCCTATATAATTCTTATGTATGTGAATACGAATCCATTTTACTTTTTCTCCGTAACCAATCTAATCATTTACGATTAACCTCTTCTGGGATTCTTTTTGAGCGAATACGTTTTTATGAAAAAATAAAATATCCTGTCGAAGAAGTCTTTGCTAACGATTTTCCGGCCACCTTATGGTTCTTCAAGGATCCTTTTATACAGTATGTTAGATATCAAGGAAAATCGATTCTGGCATCAAAAGATACTCCTCTTCTGATGAATAAGTGGAAATATTATCTTGTCCATTTTTGGCAATGTCATTTTTATGTATGGTCTCAACCAGGAAGAATCCATATAAACCAATTATCCAAGCATTCTTTTGATTTTTTGGGT